ATAGAAATAGAATGAATCATCAAAATTAGATTTTAATATGATATTTATTATCTATTTTTGAATATTTAAATATATTTTATATTTAAATTCATTATTTTGAATACTAAAGAATAAAAAACCATCAAAAATAATATTTCTTATAGATTGAAAAAGTAGTAAATTAATAAAAAGATTGATACATAAGATAAATACAAAAAGAGATAAGAAGAAATTCGCCCCCCCCCTACATATTTGATTCCTTCTCCTACAAAGAAACTTGTAACACCAACCCCATTCGTAATTCCATCAATTACTCGTCTATCAAAAAAATGAGTTAGTTCTGCCAATCCTCTTAAACCCCTAGTTAAGGCTGTTGCATAAAAAGCGTCTATGTAACCACGATTATATGACCAATTGTATATCAAATTTATTATTTGTTCCCAAATAATTCTCTTAGGGCTCATTTTAACAAATGAATTAATTAAGTCCAAATTCTGGAAAGATGAGGAAACAGGCCTATATAAAAGAGACGCTATAAATATTCCTAAATAGGCTAGACTAACTGAAAAAATTGCATTTGTCACAAATTCATACCAATCCAAAGAATTGTTTGAATTTGGATGTAAAAGGTTTATCGACGGACTTAACCATTTCGATAATATATCAAAATCCATTCCTTCTTGATCGAAAGGAATTCCTATGGATCCAACGAACAAAGTAAATAGACCCAATACAAGCAGAGGCAATAACATAGTATTGTCCGATTCATGGGGATACAAGGAAGTCTTTTTATTGTCAAAATGAGTAATAAGCGGTCGTACTATCTTTCTTACATTCCCATCAATTGGATATGTCTTCTTCGAAAAAAAGGAAGCCCTTTCATTATTATTCATTGTTGATAAACACAAATTTGTGTTAATCGTTTTCGGTTCTTCTTTACCCCATATAGATATTGAATAGAACAAGCTATTTTTTTTGCCACTATAATTTTGAAAATGCATGTTTAAAGGCCCCTCAAAAGTAAGTAAATATATCCGAAACATATAAAATGCAGTTAATACTGCTGTGGAACAAGCTATTATCGCAAAAATCGGTGAATACAACCAACTATCATTAAGAATTTCATCTTTGGACCAAAAACAAGCAAGAGGTGGAATACCACAAAGAGAAAGTGTACCTAAAAAAAAAGCAGTTTTTGTAATTGGCACATATTTTGTTAAACCACCCATAAAAACCATGTTCTGACTTTTATCTGGAGAATAACCAACAATGGCTTCCATTGAATGAATAATAGATCCGGATCCTAAAAACAATAATGCTTTCGAATAGGCATGAGTGATCAAATGAAATAAAGCCGCTCGATAAGACCCCATACCTAGAGCTAACATAATATAACCCAATTGAGACATTGTAGAATAGGCTAAACTTCTCTTAATGTCTTTTTGAGCAAGAGCAAAAGTCGCTCCTAATAGTACTGTTATTATACCTATCAAAGAAATTATATTCATTATGTAAGGTATGACTGTGAAAAGAGGAAGAAGCCGAGCTACAAGAAAAATGCCCGCTGCTACCATAGTAGCAGCATGTATAAGAGCCGAAATAGGAGTAGGCCCCTCCATCGCATCAGGTAACCATACATGAAGAGGGAATTGTGCAGATTTAGCAACTGCACCAGCAAATAATAGGGAGGCACACAAAGTAACAAATAAAGAATTTACCCCAATATTATAAATATTCAAGTTATTGAATATTTCGAACAAATCCCGAAATTCGAAACTACCCGTTATCCAATAAAGACCTAAGATTCCTAATAATAAACCAAAATCCCCTACACGATTAGTTACAAACGCTTTTTGACACGCAGTTGCCGCAATTGGTCGTGTAAACCAAAAACCTATTAATAGATAGGAACACATTCCAACTAATTCCCAAAAAATATGAATTTGTATCAAATTGGAACTAGTAACTAATCCCAACATGGAAGTATTGGAAAAACTCATATAAGCAAAAAATCTCAAATATCCTTCATCATGAGACATATAATTGTCACTATAAATAAGAACCATGATTCCAACAGTAGTGATTAAGATTGACATAATAGAAGTAAGTGGATCGATCAAGTGTCCGAACTCTAAGGAAAAATCATTATTGATGGTCCAAGACCATACATATTGGTAGATAGAACTGCCATTTATTTGCTGAATAGACAGATCGATCGAAAAAATCATAACTATACTTAATAATAAAACACTAGGAAAAGCCCATATACGACGAAGATTTCTTGTTGCTGTCGGAAAAAGGAGAAGTCCCACTCCTATTAACATAGGAACTGGAAGTGGAACGAAAGGTATAATCCATGCATATTGATATGTATGTTCCATAAGAAAATCCAATTTTTTTTTTATTATTAATTAATTGTTTCTGATTCACCAGCTCTTATCTCGTTCGGAAAGAGTAACTAAAAAAAATCAAAATGTGAAAGAACTTAAATAGAATTTTTAATTCTTAATAATTCTGATCCTTTCCAAAATACTTCAAATATTCAAATAAAGAAGTTACAATTGGTCAAATGAGATGACCAAGTCACTAGTCAAAAGTTATTACTTACTTATTAAATAAGATATTTACAAAATATAAAAATTTGAATTATTGCTTAGAGCAAGGATAAAGAATTACCCCAAAAACAGTAATGGATTCTGGTATGGATCATAGGATCCGCCAACGCCAATAATTTGACCCAATAAAATAAGACCTAGTTATTTTAGTTAGTTTAGTTTATTCGAAATCATTAACTAGTTCATTGTGTAACTGATTGGCTTCCATTCCAATAAAACACACTTAATATTTATGGGAAAACCTATGATATCTGTCACTTCACATAGAACTAAAAGAAAAACTTGAAAAAACTAACAAGGCCTTTATCAAGTCATGTACCGTTTAATAGATTAACTACTAGTATCATTCGAATTTTTTAATTTAAATTATGTGTAATCTCTATCTCTCCTTGAGCTTAATCAATTAATAGAAAAAACATTAGAGTATTGTTTTCTTAAATTAGGTAAGGGTTCTTAAGCTTTTCTATTTTTTTATTAAATGTAGCACGACGAAAATAGACAGAGATATGAATAGAAACCCTTTATTTATTCTTTTTTTCTCAACGACAACCAATTCGATTTCTATGGTAGTGGATCCTATAAGATATGGATTTGAATTTGAATGAGGATAGGATCTAAAGGTCCCAATCAGTACGAATTATTCTTTCTTCGGATATTGTATGTATATAGAAATATATAAAAAAATCAAAACGATGTACTATTTTATTTTTTTTTTGTCTCTAATTATACTCTATGCGATACGCACGTATCCATATTTTTTGTATATTATGAAAGAAGTCTCATTTATGGAATAATATAGATAGATAATGAATAATGAATAGAAAGAACTATTTCTAATGAATATAAAGAACTATTTATTTTGAACAATACAATATATGTCTTTCACATCCAACTATAGCACTGAGTAACCTCTAAATTCTTGAATGGCGGTTCCAAAAAAACGTACTTCTATGTCAAAAAAGCGTATTCGTAAAAATCTTTGGAAAAAGAAGGGGTATTTGGCAGCGGTAAAAGCTTTTTCATTAGCGAAATCTCTTTGTACCGGGAATTCAAAAAGCTTTTTTGTGCGACAAATAAACAAGTAATCAAGCGTTAGAATAATCTGAATTGATCTGACTCGATGAATTGGATAATTTCATTTATATTTATACTATAAGATGAAGATGAATGATTTACATTAACTAATTTTTTGAACTTATCAATATAAAATAGAACTCACTGTTGTGGTATGTAGAATAAGAATTATTCTGTCTACTGGATTCTAAATTCTAAAAAAAAGTAAAAAAGTCTTTTTTTTTTTTGTTAAAAAAAAAAAAGAAGTAGTTAAGCACAAGATACAAGGTTTCACTTTTTTTAGTAAGTTTTTCTCATTTCCGGGATGGGGATTTTAATTTTCCCCATCGATTCACTTTTCACAATCATAAAAGTCTTCTTTTTTTTTTTTATCTTTTTCCATATTCTATAGCAGAGCGGATATAAGATTTTTAGTCAAAATCAATGGATCATTGAAACTAATTGATTAGGATCTATATTTTAAGACTTGTTTTGTAATTTTCTGAATCATTATTCTCTGAATCACTATACTATATATAAACCCCGCTTTTGGCTAAATTGATAAAAGTCCTTGGATCCTATTTAGATCGCTATTTATTTATGATGAATTCGTCAATTCTGTGTGATTCAAAATGGATCCTATGTTTAGACTGGAAGATCGATCAAGATATAATCTTTCTAACTCTCAATTTATTTTCTTTAGAAATATATTTTTGAAGGATGTACAATTCCGATCAGAGATTAAAACTCTTTTGTTATATGATATGTCCAGCTCAATACCTAATTGGTTTGCTAAATCCTAACTCAAATTATGTACACACTGAGAATCCTAACGATTAATACAGCTTTGTATCAAAGCTGTCCAAATATTTACAGAAATCTCTTGGATGCAGTGATAAAATTGTGATCTATCAAAATTATATTTTTTTGTATTTCGTATCCATGAAATCAGATAAATGAGAAATGAATCATTAAAAAATGAAAATTAGTATAGAAAAAAGGATAATTTTGAGTTCCATGTCTGGATTGAGCACAGAACTATCTAGTTACAACTGTTCCATTCCAGGAAAACTTAAACTATGTGAAAACCCATTTTTAAGTTCAAATGAAAAACTGCCACCATTGTACGATACTAAGGATTCTTGAACGTTCAAATAGTCATTTGAATAAGTTTTGATTCATTGATTCGAATGGTTCCTAAAAAATATTACATTGAATTGACTCCTTCAATCTCGACGATTGAATATGGATGGGCTATTATGATTTCGAGTAAGCCGCCATGGTGAAATCGGTAGACACGCTGCTCTTAGGAAGCAGTGCTAGAGCATCTCGGTTCGAATCCGAGTGGCGGCA